ACGCTTACTCAATTTATCGTTTGTTAATTTCCTTCTTTTTTTTATTGTGAAATATTCTTATCTCATCTTAACAATAAATGAATGAATGGACGAATGAAAGCGAAAAAAGTGGAACTTAACCCCTTTTTGTTTCGGATCTAATCATACCATTCCATTATATTGACAATTTCAAAAAACTGATCATACTATGATGATAGTATCATGGCGGTTAGGCAAATAGGCCCATCTCATCTTAACAATAAATGAATGAATGGACGAATGAAAGCGAAAAAAGTGGAACTTAACCCCTTTTTGTTTCGGATCTAATCATACCATTCCATTATATTGACAATTTCAAAAAACTGATCATACTATGATGATAGTATCATGGCGGTTAGGCAAATAGGCCCCCATCGTCTAGTGGTTCAGGACATCTCTCTTTCAAGGAGGCAACGGGGATTCGACTTCCCCTGGGGGTAGGGTAATAGGAAAGGAAGTTGATCACGAATTCCCAATAGTCTTACACGCGATTCTTCCTGGGTCGATGCCCGAGCGGTTAATGGGGACGGACTGTAAATTCGTTGGCAATATGTCTACGCTGGTTCAAATCCAGCTCGGCCCAAAAATGCGCCAATCTACCACGTAAAATCCCCGTGCCCTTCAAAACAAAAATACTCGCTACGGAGATAAAGAATCCGAATTTCTTTAGATCCCTTAGTTCCCTGGGATTGTAGTTCAATTGGTCAGAGCACCGCCCTGTCAAGGCGGAAGCTGCGGGTTCGAGCCCCGTCAGTCCCGACGGATCCACGAAATACATTAATCAATTCGAAAGGGGGCCAGGGGCAGAATTTCATTAAAAAAAAAAAGGGGTCTTTTTTCTTTTCTTTGTGGTAGGGGAAAAACATATGTGGGCGGATTAATACAATTATCGGTAGCATTATAGTAAACATTCCAAGAAATCCTGGATCCGCTTTTTCGATTGTTACCAATTCAGAATACTATATGGAGAGGGGCACACAGTACACAAATAGAATTCCTGGATCCGCTTTTTCGATTGTTACCAATTCAGAATACTATATGGAGAGGGGCACACATACACAAATAGAATTCACAATTAAAAATGAATTTTACAAGATTCCCCTAAGAGAATTATAAGACTTTTCTAGATTAAATAATTTCTCTTTATGGTCGCGGTTTTTTATAACCTCAATTAGGAATTAAAAAATGGATTGCATTCAAATTGCACACTAAGCTTTTGATATATATTCCCAGCGCTAATAAGGGGTAAAAGACAGATCAATCAAACAGTCCTCGTAGCAATGGAATAATAAATAAACTTAGTTATTTGTAACTATGTTATTAATGAAAGTGTAAGGGCAATCTGATGATACTTCATCAGATGGTTGTACGTAGAATAGATTCTAGAAAAAAAAAAGAAGGGAAACAGACGATAAATTTGGATTGGGTACGGAATCCAAGCTGGGATTCAGTATGGATAAAAGAACTTCCTATGTTATACTATTCCATTTTCGACGAGAAATTGATTTGACAGCTCAGATATTGTTATTCATGATATTCATCCGATTCAAAACCTGCGAGATTGAAAGGAAATTCATTCATTGAATTTACAGGTCAAAGGTTTATCATCTCTATGGGACTAAATCCCGAGTTATTGCGAAGTAAAAAAAGATTAGATTATGGAAGTAAATATTCTTGCATTTATTGCTACTGCACTATTCATTCTAGTTCCTACCGCCTTTCTACTTATCATTTACGTAAAAACAATCAGTCAAAATGATTAATTAATCATTAATTTGAAATTGGAATTAAACTTGACTTCTGAGTTCTTATCAAAAATTGACGAAATAAAGATTCCAATTTTCGCGTCTTAAATGAAACTTAAATGAAATAAGCGGACTAGAATCTGCAGTATTCTAATAGATAGATCGTATGGTAGAAAGAAATAGATGAATCTTTCTACCATATGATCTATTGGTATTATTGTAGTGTAAAAAGTTGTACTCTAGAATAAAGGTAGAGGCTTAATTTAATATAGTTAAATATAGATTAATATATAACATTATATATGTTATATGTATGTGGATATCAATTCCATATATGAAATTGACATAGTACCCAATTTGCTACACCTATTTGTATTTGTTTTGTATTTGTTTCGATCAATCTGAAATAATCGTTTTGTTTTAATCTTATTCTCTTTAATTTATGTCTTATTACTAGGTACTAGACTCTTTCTGATGTTCAATACGAATCTCGGTATCTATCAAAAGATATAAATCAATGAAGGAAAAACGATAGGGCTCTCTATTTTCTATTAATAAAATTAATTATTAGCAAACATTCCGAAGAAGTAATTGATTGAACCACCAACAAGAGTTTCATGGGAACTTCTCAGGCTTCAAAAAAAGAGTTAACCTTAACGCCTGGAACCATGATATGAAATATGAGTTGATAAAGGATAAATCAAATTGATAAAATTAGAAAAAAAAAATGTGCGGTA